CTGTTCAATAAAAAAAAATGAACAATTATAAATTATAATTCTATAGGGTTTAATAAAAATTAAATGAATCTTTTGATAAAATTGCTATGCTTAGTGTGTGACTCGTTGGTTTTTTGAGGGTTAGTATAAAAACCAGCCCCATAGTATAAACAAATAACTATAGAAGTAATAACCAACTCATCACTTCGTATTATCTGGATCCAAAGAACCAGTCAAGATATGATATATTGTTCATATTGTTGTAGCAACTGAAATCTTTTTTAATTTATTAAAAAATCTGCTTCTAAATTGTTAATAATAAAAAAAAAGAAAGGGTATGGATAAATGGAAGGATGAGAGGAAGAAAGAAAATATTGATGATATATAATTCCAATATGTAAGGTCTATGAGTCATCTCATAAAAAATCTGTGTAATAAAGCATCAATACGGATTCATCATTAAATGGATCTGCTCATCGAACAAAAAATAAAGAGCTTCGAGCCAATAAAGACTAAGAATATTGACTCAAGAACTAATAGCTCCATTGTAGAATTCAGACCTAACCATTAAATAAGAAGCGATGGGAACGACGGAACCTGTGAATTCAAAAGATTCTATGAAAATGAATTTGAATGATTCATTGATCGGGATGGCGGAACCGACCAGAGACCAATTCATCTATTCGGAAAAGTTATGAACGAATGATAGAACTGAAATAGAAATGTAAAGAGTAAATATTCGCCCGCGAAAACTTTATTTTCTTGGATTGCTAAATTTGGGTCAATCCAATACGATAAAGAGTAAAACAAAAAAAAGATTCCTTTTAAGATTCTAATATCGATAAATAGAAGAAAAAATAGTTTAGTTATAGTTATTAATATATATATTTAATTTCATTATTATTATTATATATATCTATACAAACAAAATAGACAAATCAAGATATACAAATTAATAAGATTTGATCTAGATTAAATGAAATCCATGATTCAGTTATTAAAATTAAATATAAATACATCTATGCATAATATTATATCTGAATAGAATTCAAATTGAACTCAAAATCTTTAATTTGAATTTATTTTATTCGCGAGGAGCTGGATGAGAAGAAACTCTCACGTCCGGTTCTGTAGTAGAGATGGAATTCAAAACAAACCATCAACTATAACCCCAAAAGAACCAGATTCCGTAAACAACATAGAGGAAGAATGAAGGGAATATCTTATCGAGGTAATACTATTTGTTTTGGTAAATACGCTCTTCAGGCACTTGAACCCGCTTGGATCACATCTAGACAAATAGAAGCAGGTCGACGAGCAATGACACGAAATGCACGTCGCGGTGGAAAAATATGGGTTCGTATATTTCCAGATAAACCGGTTACAGTAAGACCCGCAGAAACACGTATGGGTTCAGGTAAAGGCTCTCCCGAATATTGGGTAGCGGTTGTTAAACCAGGTCGAATCCTTTATGAAATGGGTGGAGTAACAGAAACTATAGCCAGAAGGGCTATTTCAATAGCAGCGTCCAAAATGCCTATACGAGCTCAATTTATCATTTTGGGATAAAAAAGAAATAGGCCTTACTTAAAAACTTAAAAATAGTGGGTGCAGGTTTCTTTTTTTGGACAAATAATATTTCTTTTTTTCTTCGACCTTTGTATTGTAAAAAACAGATAAAAAAATGATATGATTCAACCTCAAACCCATTTGAATGTAGCAGATAACAGCGGGGCTCGAGAATTGATGTGTATTCGAATCATAGGAGCTAGCAATCGTCGATATGCTCATATTGGTGACGTTATTGTTGCTGTGATCAAAGACGCAGTTCCAAACATGCCTCTAGAAAGATCAGAAGTGGTCAGAGCTGTAATTGTCCGTACTTGTAAAGAACTTAAACGTGACAACGGTATGATAATACGATATGATGACAATGCTGCAGTTGTGATTGATCAAGAAGGAAATCCAAAAGGAACTCGAGTTTTTGGTGCGATTGCCCGAGAATTGAGACAGTTCAATTTTACTAAAATAGTTTCATTAGCTCCCGAGGTATTATAAAATAAGACCACGATATGGTTATAGTAGGGTATTTAAAAGAAATAGATTAAGATTCATTTAGTAGATTTTCTCTCACGTATATACCTTTCAAAATTAATATTTATAAACAAACACGTAAAAAAAAAAAAAAGAAAAACATGTTGATTATATCGAAATTTGGAGGCACCAATAATTTTAATTAATCATGAGTAGTGATACTATTGCTGACATAATAACTTCTATACGAAATGCCGATATGTATAGAAAAAGCGTGGTTCGAGTAGCATCTACTAATATCAGCCAAAGTATTGTTAAAATACTTTTACGAGAGGGTTTTCTCGAAAATGTGAGAAAACATCGAGAGAACAACAAATATTTTTTGGTTTTAACCCTACGACATAGAAGGAATAGGAAAAGGACTTATAGAAATCTTTTAAATTTAAAACGGATAAGTCGGCCGGGTCTACGAATCTATTCTAACTATCAAAGAATTCCTAGAATTTTAGGTGGGATGGGGGTTGTAATTCTTTCTACTTCTCGAGGTATAATGACAGACCGAGAGGCTCGACTAGAAAGAATAGGCGGAGAAATTTTGTGTTATATATGGTAATCTTTCTAATATCCGATATGAAACTTCTTTTTTGTGAAAAAGAAAAGAGAAGGGGTGGGTTCTCTAATAGGGTTCTTCCTCCACTAGTTGATACTTCAAGGGGGTTTTACCTGGAATGAAAGAACAAAAATGGATTCATGAAGGTTTAATTACTGAATCGCTTCCCAACGGTATGTTCCGGGTTCGTTTAGATAATGAAGATATGATTCTAGGTTATGTTTCAGGAAAGATCCGACGTAGTTTTATACGGATACTGCCAGGAGATAGAGTAAAAATTGAAGTAAGTCGTTATGATTCAACCAGAGGTCGTATAATTTATCGACTCCGCAACAAAGATTCGAAAGATTAGGTGTTTTTTAACTTCACCATTTCTTTCGTAGGAATACGATTCGAAATCGAAAATTTCAAGAAACTTATTTTCTTCCAAAAAGTGGATTCAAAATTAAAGTAAGGAGTGGCAAATATGAAAATAAGAGCTTCCGTTCGTAAAATTTGTGAAAAATGTCGACTAATCCGTCGTCGAGGACGAATTATAGTAATTTGTTCCAACCCAAGACATAAACAAAGACAAGGATAATCAAACTCGTTAAAGACCTGATATACAAATAGGGAATCTGTTTTGACATGAAATGGATATATCCATATATCTCTGACTCAAATTTATGAGATCATAAAATATGGCAAAAGCTATACCGAAAAGGGGTTCACGTGGACGTATTGGTTCACGTAAGAGTACACGTAAAATACCAAAGGGGGTTATTCATATTCAAGCAAGTTTCAATAATACCATTGTGACTGTTACAGATGTACGCGGGCGGGTGGTTTCTTGGTCCTCTGCCGGTACTTGTGGCTTCGGAGGTACAAGAAGAGGGACACCGTTTGCTGCTCAAACCGCAGCGGCAAATGCTATTCGTGCAGTAGTAGATCAAGGTATGCAACGAGCAGAAGTCATGATTAAAGGTCCAGGTCTCGGAAGAGACGCAGCATTACGAGCTATTCGCAGAAGTGGTATACTATTAACTTTCGTACGGGATGTAACCCCTATGCCACATAATGGCTGTAGACCCCCGAAAAAAAGACGTGTGTAGAAATAAAAAAGGAAGATATTTGAATAGTAAGAGAAACAAGAGAAATAAATGATTCAATGATCTGATCAAATAATATTATTATGGTTCGAGAGAAAATAACAGTATCTACTCGGACACTACAGTGGAAGTGTGTTGAATCAGCAGCAGACAGTAAGCGTCTTTTTTATGGGCGCTTTATTCTGTCTCCGCTTATGAAAGGTCAAGCAGACACAATAGGCATTGCGATGCGAAGGGCTTTGCTTGGAGAAATCGAAGGAACATGTATCACACGCGCAAAATCTGAGAAAATATCACACGAATATTCTACGATAACGGGTATTCAAGAATCAGTACATGAAATTTTAATGAATTTGAAAGAAATCGTATTGAGAAGTAATCTCTATGGAACTTGTGAGGCGTCTATTTGTGTCAGAGGCCCTGGATATGTAACTGCTCAAGATATCATCTTACCGCCTTATGTAGAAATCGTCGATAATACACAGCATATAGCTAGCTTGACAGAACCCATTGAGTTGGTTATTGGATTACAAATAGAGAAGAATCGCGGATATCTTATAAAAGCGCCAAATACCTTTCAAGATGGAAGTTATCCTATAGATCCTGTATTCATGCCTGTTCGAAATGCGAATCATAGTATTCATTCTTATGAAAATGGTAACAAAGAAATACTATTTCTCGAAATATGGACAAATGGAAGTTTAACTCCTAAAGAAGCACTTCACGAAGCCTCCCGGAATTTGATTGATTTATTGATTCCCTTTTTACATACCAAAGAAGAAAATCTAAATTTAGAGGACAATCAACACATGTTTCCTTTACCCCCTTTTACCTTTTATGATAAATTGGCTAAACTAACAAAAAAAAAAAAAAAAATGGCGTTGAAATCGATTTTTATTGACCAATCAGAATTGCCTCCCAGGATCTATAATTGTCTCAAAAGGTCCAATATATATACATTGTTGGACCTTTTGAATAACAGCCAAGAAGATCTTATGAAAATGGAGCATTTTCGCATAGAAGATGTCAAACAAATTTTAGGGATTCTAGAAAAAAATTTCGTAATTGATTTACCGAAAAATAAGTTTTAAATCCATTGGATTTTTTTCATGTTTTTTTTTAGAAAAAGGCCAAAAAAAGGGTTTTGAATATTTAGGACAATTCATATATATATTCGGAATCAGCATAGATTCATAATTTAATTGAATAGATGTATCTAGGGAGAATTCACTTTGAAGCGACTGTTCCCTAGATACATACGTCGTGATATTTTATTTCACAATTGAATC